CTTCAATTGGTCTTTTTTCACGAAAAGCAGACATGAGATAACAAATCAAGTCTTTCCCTAAGACTTCGAATAGCTGTCCCGAATTCAAGTTGAGTATGTTTCGCTTCTTCCTCGGAGAAAGACGATCAAACAATTCCCAATCATGGTCCTTGCGGATCATATCATCCGTATAGGATAAAAAAAGAAACTCCAGATATTTGCTATCTTTCTCTTTGAATGAGATCTCAATTCCAACTACGGTTTTATTAGATACCTTACAACTAGAATCCCTCTTTTTTCCGATCCGGTTCCTCCACCACCGCGAACCCCGGTTAGATTCAGGCATGATACACTTTTTATTTATTGGGAGAACCCAAGTACTCTCTTGCGAATCCATGAAACAACTCTCAGAAATATTTTTTCCTTTTGGAAGATACAGGGGCGAAACAATCAACCTATTGATATTGCAAGACCAAAAAGATTCTTCCAATGTCTCATTTCTGGGTCCAATGGAATTCATAGGTATAGGAAGAAGCCCCATCAAATAGAGATTTTTTCTTTCGACAATCTTTCGATTGTTAATACGAGATATAAGGACCGCTACTACAAGCAGTATTATACCTTTGATCGTGAAATATCGATTGCTTCTTGAACCCTGTGAATCACGTGAAAGTAGGATACTCCAAATTCGGGGGTCAAAGAGTTTCATAAAACGTTCTTGGTGGAAAAGAATGTGAGTGAAAGATCCCACTGAATCGAATTTGGTCCATGAATCTAAGAAATAGTGAGAATTCTTGATCTCTCTCAATATCTCTCTCAATTCGAAGATCCAGGATTTGAATTGATGTCCTCTCATTGATTCCTCCTAAAGATTTCATTTCAATTGGAATTTGGTTATTTACGATGTACGATGATCCCTGTTAAGCATCCATGGCTGAATGGTTAAAGCGCCCAACTCATAATTGGCAAATTCGTAGGTTCAATTCCTGCTGGATGCACGCCAATGGGAACGTTCAATAAGTCTATTAGAATTGGCTCTGTATCAATGGAATCTCATCATCCATACATACCGAATTGGTATGGTATATTCATACCATAACATATGAACAGTAAGAACTAGAATTCTTATTGATACTGGAACTCATAGGGAAGAAAATGGATTTATGGATGGAATCAAATATGCAGTATTTACAGAAAAAAGTATTCGGTTATTGGGGAACAATCAATATACTTCTAATGTCGAATCAGGATCAACTAGGACAGAAATAAAGCATTGGGTCGAACTCTTCTTTGGCGTCAAGGTAATAGCTATAAATAGTCATCGAGTCCCGGGAAAGGGTAGAAGAATGGGACCTATTATGGGACATACAATGCATTACAAACGTATGATCATTACGCTTCAACCAGGTTATTCTATTCCACCTCTTATAGAGAAAAGAACTTAAAGCAAAATACTTAATAACACGGCGATACATTTATACAAAACTTCTACCCCGAGCACACGCAATGGAGCCATAGACAGTCAAGTAAAATCCAATCCACGAAATAATTTGATCCATGGACAGCGTCGTTGTAGTAAAGGTCGTAATGCCAGAGGAATCATTACCGCAGGGCATAGAGGGGGAGGTCATAAGCGTCTATACCGTAAAATAGATTTTCGACGGAATGATAAAGACATATCTGGTAGAATCGTAACCATAGAATACGACCCTAATCGAAATGCACACATTTGTCTCATACACTATGGGGATGGTGAGAAGAGATATATTTTACATCCCAGAGGGGCTATAATTGGAGATACCATTGTTTCTGGTACAGAAGTTCCTATATCAATGGGAAATGCCCTACCTTTGAGTGCGGTTTGAACTATTGATTTACGTAATTGGAAGTAACCAATTAGGTTTACGACGAAACCTATAAATCGATCACTGATCCAATTTGAGTACCTCTACGGGAGAAACCTCAGCAGAAAACTGTTGAGTAACGGCAGCAAGTGATTGAGTTCAGTAGTTCCTCATAGAAAATTATTGACTCTAGAGATATGGTAATATGGAGAAGACAAAAAAAAAATTGTTTGAAGCACGCACAGAACCGGAGAGCGCCCCTTGTTTCAAAGAGAGGAGGCCGGGTTATTCACATTTAATTTGATGGTCAGAGGCGAATTAAAAGCTAAGCAGTGGTAATTATAAAGATCCCCCGGGGAAAAATAGAGATGTCTCCTACGTTACCCGTAATATGTGGAATGGAAGTATTGACGTAATTTCATAGAGTCATTCGGTCTGAATGCTACATGAGGAACATAAGCCAGATGACGGAACGGGGAGACCTAGGATGTAGAAGATCATAACATGAGTGATTCGGCAGATTTGGATTCCTATATATCCACTCATGTGATACTTCATCATACGATTCATATAAGATCCATCTGTCTAGATATCATCATATACATCTAGAAAGCCGTATGCTTTGGAAGAAGCTTGTACAGTTTGGGAAGGGGTTTTTATTGATAAAAAAGAAGAATCTACTTCAACCGATATGCCCTTAGGCACGGCCATACATAACATAGAAATCACACTTGGAAAGGGTGGACAATTAGCTAGAGCGGCAGGTGCTGTAGCGAAACTGATTGCAAAAGAGGGTAAATCGGCCACATTAAGATTACCATCTGGGGAGGTCCGTTTGATATCCAAAAACTGCTTAGCAACAGTCGGACAAGTGGGTAATGTTGGGGTGAACCAAAAAAGTTTGGGTAGAGCCGGATCTAAGCGTTGGCTAGGTAAGCGTCCTGTAGTAAGAGGAGTAGTTATGAACCCTGTAGACCATCCCCATGGGGGCGGTGAAGGGAGAGCTCCGATTGGTAGAAAAAAACCCACAACTCCTTGGGGTTATCCTGCGCTTGGAAGAAGAAGTAGGAAAAGGAAAAAATATAGTGATAGTTTTATTCTTCGTCGCCGTAAATAAATAAGAATATAGAAAACTGAATTTTTAGAATTTGAAATAATGTGATGGGCGAACGACGGGAATTGAACCCGCGCGTGGTGGATTCACAATCCACTGCCTTGATCCACTTGGCTACATCCGCCCCTTATCTAGCTAAAGGATTTTAGCTTTTTTATTTTTCCATTCATCATTATTGTATTTATTCTTACCTTCATACTTAGATCGATATATTGGGCATAGAATGCCAATTTTAAAAATGTAATGTAATAAAGGAGTAATCCCCTGTGACACGTTCAATAAAAAAAAATCCTTTGTAGCTAATCATTTATCGGCAAAAATTGAAAAACTAAACATAAGGGAGGAGAAGGAAATAATAGTAACTTGGTCTAGGGCATCTACCATTATACCCACAATGATTGGCCATACAATTGCTATTCATAATGGAAAAGGGCATTTACCTATTTATATAACAGATCGTATGGTGGGTCATAAATTGGGAGAATTCGTGCCGACTCTAACTTTCGCAAGACATGCAAAAACCGATAATAAATCTCGTCGTTAATTTTTTTTTTTTTTCTAAAAAATAATTAATAAGACTAAAATTTTAATTAAATTTTAATATATTATATTTTTATTTTATAAGTAAAATTAGGCAGTTTTTATTCATTTAGTGGGGATAACCTTATGATAAATAGAAAGAACTCGCGTTGGAGTACAGAAATTAAAGCTTTAGCTCAACATAAACATATATGTATGTCGGTTTTCAAAGCACGAAGAGTAATTGATCAGATTCGTGGACGCTCCTATGAAGAAGCACTTATGATACTAGAACTTATGCCTTATCGAGCATCTTATCCCATTTTGAAATTAGTTTTTTCCGCGGCAGCAAATGCTAGTAATAACATGGGCTTAAACAAAGCTAATTTATTTATTAGTAAAGCTGAAGTTAACGCAGGTACTATTGTGAAAAAATTAAGACCCCGGGCTCGAGGACGTAGTTATCCGATAAAAAGACTCACTTGTCATATAACAATTATATTGAGGGATAAAACTAAATTAGTTAAAGATGAATCTTAACTTTCGATTCATCTTTCGAAAAATATATATGGTAAAGATAACCTAATAGAAAAATATGGGACAAAAAATAAATCCACTTGGTTTCAGACTTGGTACAACCCAAAGTCATCATTCCTTTTGGTTCGCACAACCACAAAATTATTCCGCGGGTATACAGGAAGATGAAAAAATACGGAATTGTATCAAGGATTATGTACAAAAAAATAAGAAAATGTCCTCAGGTTTCGAAGGAATAGCACGTATACAAATAAAAAAAAGAATCGATTTGATCCAAGTCATAATCCATATTGGATTCCCTAATTTATTAATAGAGGGCCGAACACGAGGAATCGAAGAATTACAGATGAATGTACAAAAGGAGTTTCATTCTGTGAACCGTAGACTCAACATTGCTATAACAAGAGTTGAAAAACCTTATGGACAACCTAATATTCTTGCGGAATATATAGCTTTACAATTAAAAAATAGAGTTTCATTTCGAAAAGCAATGAAAAAAGCTATTGAATTAACTGAACAAACGGATACAAAAGGAATTCAAGTACAAATTGCCGGGCGTATCGACGGAAAAGAAATTGCACGCGTCGAATGGATCAGAGAGGGTAGGGTTCCTCTACAAACAATTCGTGCTAAAATTGATCATTGTTCCTATACAACTCGAACTATCTATGGAGTATTAGGCATAAAAATTTGGATATTTGTAGACGAGAAATAATGGACCTAAAAAAAAAAAAAAAAATGACAAATTTTCTTTTTTATTCCATTAAATCAAACAAAACTGAGCAATTAAAATTCTATAAGGTTGAATAAAAATTAGATTGATCATTTAAGAGAATTGCTATGCTTAGTGTGTGACTCGTTAGTTTTTTTGTTAGTTTATAGTATAGATAGTTGGAATTCAAAAAATTTGACCGACCCTCACTATGAGCTTACTAACTATATAAACTAATAACCAACTTATGGCTTCGTTTCGTATTGTCGAGATTCCAAGAAACAGTCACTATATGACTAGATCGATCATATAGTTGTAGCAACTGAAATAAAAAAAATTTTTAAATCTTATTATTAGGTTGCTAAACAAAAATAAAGGGATGTGGATAAATGGAAGGATGATAGAAAGAAAGAACAAAAGTATCAATGATATATGATTCCAATATGTATGGTTTATGAATTATCTCACAAAAGGCAATGTGATAAAGCATCAATACTGATATAATATCAATAATTAAAGATAACGAGCCTCGGGTTAATATAAACTAAGAAAATTAACTCAGGAACGAATTTTGTTGGGGTTCCATTGCGGAGTTCGGACCTAACCATTAATGAAGAGGCTATGGGAACGACAGAACCCATGATTGCATAGGATTTCATGAAAATAAACAAATCCTAATGATTCATTGGGTGGGATGGCGGAACGAACCAAGAACAAATTGATTTATTCTAAAAGTAACAAGGTCTTGACCCTACGAATGTAGCACGAAAGAGTCAATATTCGCCCGCGAAACCCTTAGTTTTTAGTTATTGAATTATACATACAATCTACATTTTGTTTTAGCGCGATTCGATACAAAATAAATAATGTTGATCTGGTATATAAAGCTTACTCTTAACTATATAACATAACAATACTAAACTATCCTAGAATAACAAAATCAAATAATATAACAAAATGACATAATAAATTCCATTACATTACTAAGTGTAATGTGTATCATTTAATAATATTAAATATATGTGTATTCCGTAGTAATATTAATGAATCATTTCATTCGCGAGGAGCCGGATGAAAAGAAACTCTCATGTCCGGTTCTGCAGTAGAGATGGAATTTAATTAAGAAAGAACCATCAACTATAACCCCAAAAGAACAAAATTTCGTAAACAACATAGAGGAAGAATGAAAGGAATATCTTGTCGAGGCAATCGTATTTGTTTCGGCGGATACGCTCTTCAAGCACTTGAACCCGCTTGGATCACGGCTAGACAGATGGAAGCAGGACGAAGAGCAATGACACGATATGCGCGTCGTGGCGGAAAAATATGGGTACGTATATTTCCCGACAAACCTGTTACAGTAAGACCCGCAGAAACACGTATGGGTTCGGGGAAGGGGGCCCCCGAATATTGGGTATCCGTTGTTAAACCGGGTCGAATACTTTATGAAATGGGCGGAGTATCAGAAACTGTAGCCAGAGCAGCTATTAAAATAGCTGCGCGCAAGATGCCTATACAAACTCAATTCGTTATTGAGGGATAGGGATGCAGAAATTAAAAGATAAGGTGATGATGAAAAATAGAAGTTTATTTTTTTATAGACAGACAAATATTTCTTTTTATTTCTTTTTTATCCTTTGCAGCAAAATAACAGATTAAAATAAAAATGATATGATTCAACCTCAGACCCTTTTGAATGTAGCGGATAATAGTGGAGCTCGAAAATTAATGTGTATTCGAGTCCTAGGAGCTGGTAACCAACGATATGCTCATATTGGTGACGTTGTTGTTGCCGTAATCAAAGAAGCAGTACCAAATATGCCTCTAGAAAGATCAGAAGTTATTAGGGCTGTAATTGTGCGTACATGTAAAGAACTCAAACGTGACAACGGCATGATAATACGATATGATGACAATGCCGCAGTTGTTATTGATCAAGAAGGAAATCCAAAAGGAACTCGAGTTTTTGGTGCGATCGCTCGGGAATTGAGACAGTTGAATTTTACTAAAATAGTTTCATTAGCTCCCGAGGTATTATAAATACTAGTAGTATATTAAATAATAATATTATATAGCGGGGTATCTGGAATGGGTCAAGTCAATTAGTAGATTGTGTATCACGCATATACTTTATAATTAATTTTATTAATATAAATAAATTTAATTATTTTTTATTAAAATAATAAATAAACATGTTGATTATATAAAATTAGGGGGTATCAATAATTATAGTTCGCCATGGGTAAGGATACTATTGCCGATATAATAACTTCTATAAGAAATGCTGACATGGATAAAAAAAGAACGGTTCGAATAGCATCTACTAATATTACCGAAAACATTGTCAAAATACTTCTACGAGAGGGTTTTATCGAAAATGTTCGTAAACATCAGGAAAGTAACAAATTTTTCTTGGTTTTAACCCTACGACATAGACGGAATCGAAAGGGAATATATAGAACTATTTTAAAACGTATCAGCCGACCCGGTCTACGAATCTATTCCAACTATCAACAAATTCCTAAGATTTTAGGTGGAATGGGAATTGTAATTCTTTCGACTTCTCGAGGTATAATGACAGATCGAGAAGCTCGACTAGAAAAAATCGGGGGAGAAATTTTGTGTTATATATGGTGATCTTACACCCCTTCCTCCTGTTATCTTAATTTTATCTCTAACTTCCCTTTTGGAAAAAGAGAGTAAAAATAAATTATATAACCCTTTCTCCATTAGTTAATACTTCAAGAGGCTTACCTCGAATAAAAGACTAAAATTTATTCATGAATGTTTAATTACTGAATCGCTTCCCAACAGTATGTTCCGGGTCCTTTTAGATAATGAAGATCTAAATTCTAGGTTATGTTTCAGGAAGGATACGGCACAGTTTTATATAGATACTACCATGAAATAGAGTCAAAATTGAAATAAGTGGTTATGATTCAACCAGGGGACGTAGAATTTATAGAATTCACAAATTCGAACTATTAGATGATTTTTTAAACATTCCTTTCATAGGGATACAATTTGAAGTTAAAAAAAATCAAGAAACTTATTTTTCAAGGAGTGGATTCAGAATTAAGGTAAGGAATGAGAAATATGAAAATAAGGGCTTCTGTTCGTAAAATTTGTGAAAAATGTCGACTTATCCGTAGGCGTGGACGGATTATAGTGATTTGTTCCAATCCGAGACATAAACAGAGACAAGGGTAATCTTTCTAAACTAAATAAAGAATCTTCTAAAATAAAAAGAAGGACCCGTGTAAAAGAATCTGTTTTAACATTAAATGGATATCTCCGTATCTTTCCGTATATTTCTGATTCATATTTATGAGATGATAAAATATGACAAAACCTATACCAAGAATTGGTTCGCGTAAGAATGGGCGTATTGGTTCACGCAAGAATGGACGTAGAATACCAAAAGGTGTTATTCATGTTCAAGCAAGTTTCAACAATACCATTGTAACTGTTACAGATGTACGAGGACGAGTAGTTTCTTGGGCCTCCGCGGGTACTTCTGGATTCAAAGGCACAAAACGAGGGACACCCTATGCTGCTCAAGCGGCAGCTATAAATGCTATTCGTACGGTGGTTGATCAGGGCATGCAACGAGCAGAAGTTATGATAAAAGGCCCCGGTCTCGGAAGAGATGCAGCATTACGAGCCATCCGTAGAAGTGGTCTACTATTAAGTTTCGTGCGCGATGTAACACCTATGCCACATAATGGATGTCGACCCCCTAAAAAAAGACGTGTGTAAAAATAAGAATTAAATGGATTTCAAGAGAAATAAATGATTCAATGATCTGATTAAATAACAATATTTAGTATGGTTCGAGAGGAAGTAGGAGGGTCCACTCAAACATTACAGTGGAAGTGTGTTGAATCAAAAATAGATAGTAAACGTCTTTATTATGGTCGTTTCATTCTGTCCCCGCTTATGAAAGGTCAAGCCGATACCATAGGTATTGCCATGCGAAGGGCTTTACTTGGAGAAATAGAAGGAACATGTATCACACGCGCAAAATCTGAGAAGGTACCACATGAATATTCTACAATAGTAGGTATTAAAGAATCAGTCCACGAAATATTAATAAATTTGAAAGAAATTGTATTGAGAAGTACTCTATATGGAGTTAGAGACGCATCTATTTGCGTCAGAGGCCCTAGACACGTAACCGCTCAAGATATCATCTCACCACCTTCTGTGGAAATAGTGGACACGACACAGCATATAGCTAACCTGACGGAACCAATTGATTTGTGTATTGAATTACAAATCAATAGGGATCGCGGATATCGTATGAAACCCACAAATAACTCTCAAGATGGAAGTTACCCTATAGATGCCATATTCATGCCTATTCGAAATGCAAATCATAGTATTCATTCTTATGGGGATGGAAATGAAAAACAAGAGATACTTTTTCTAGAAATATGGACAAACGGGAGTTTAACTCCTAAGGAAGCACTTTATGAAGCTTCTCGTAATTTGATTGATTTATTTATTCCTTTTCTACATGCGGAAGAAGAGGGCATTAATTTCACGGAAAATAAAAACAAGTTTACTCTATCCCCTTTTACCTTTCAAGATAGATTAACTAATTTAAAGAAAAACAAAATAATAGTTCCATTGAAATTTATTTTTATTGACCAGTTAGAATTGCCTTCCAGGACCTATAATTGTCTCAAAAGATCCAATATACATACATTATTGGATCTTTTGAGTAATAGTAATAGTCAAGAAGACCTTATGAGAATTGAATATTTTCGCATAGAAGATGTAAAACAGATATTGAACACCCTACCAGAAGCATTTCACAATTGATTTACCTAATAAAAAATTTTCATTTTAAATCCATTCTATAATATATATATATATCATTTATATATTATAGAATGGATTTAGTTTTTAATCTTCAGCACGATCCGTACTCAGCTCAAAATGGAATATAATCAAATTAATGTATCTAAAGTCTTGCTTCAAAGTCAATCTTCCTTAGATACTTAATACTTATGTACGGTATTTCAAAGTTTAATTGATTTGAATTTGAAAAAGACCTAAAGTGAGGGATTTATCAATAGGTAATGTAGCTCCAATACCTAACCAAAGAGCTACTGCGGTACCGATAAAAAAGACTGTTGTAGCTACTGGACGACGAAATGGATTTTGGAATTTATTAACATTCTCCAAAAAGGGTACTGTCAATAATCCTATTGGTACTGAAACCATTAAAAGAACACCCAATAACTTATTGGGTACTGTACGGAGTATTTGAAATACGGGAAAGAAGTACCATTCAGGTAATATTTCCAAAGGAGTCGCAAATGGATCCGCCGGTTCACCAATCATTGACGGTTCTAGAACCGCTAAGCCCACGTTACACGCAATAGTACCTAGAATTACTACCGGAAAAATATATAAAAGATCATTGGGCCATGCGGGTTCTCCATAATAATTATGCCCCATCCCTTTAGCCAATTTAGCTCTTAATACAGGATCATTCAAATCAGGTTTTTTTGTTATTGGGATAGGTGAATTCTTAATTCTTATGGATCCATCCCCCGAAGGAACCGGACATGATAATTTTTAATCATCCGGCTCGAGCAAGAATCAAAGGAATAATGGAAATAGATCCGTATCAAATCTATATTTCATAGATATCCGTGCTATATATTAATATATAATAACTCGATGTAAGAAATGCCCGATTCAATTTTCCGAAGTTGCAATTATTCATTGCAAAGAATTAAGTTCTTACAGATAAATGCTCAATATCCAAGTAGGCTTACAAATTTGATCATGATCAAGTGCTTTTTGGATTGTCTCATGTCTTTTGATTGTTATTTATCCCCGCAACATTTTGATTTTATTACATACAAACAAAGTATTTACTTGTTACTAATAAAGTCTAACCTCTGTTCTTCCTTAGATCCCTTATTTCACTCCGATAGTATCATAGATCTGGATCAATGCATAGGAAATGAATGCATTTATATACTATAAATAAAATTAAAATTAAGTAAGTGGAATAGATACAACATTAGGTCGTGCCACATTGTTTATTCTATGCTTCTATTCTATGGAATCTTGCGGAGCCTACTCATACATGACATGATTCGGGTATGATCATAGAAAAAATTCTCCTCAAGTGAACCGGCATATCCCTGCTATGTAGGGGGACTTACGTGGTGGTTGGATGCGGAGACACATTTTATTTGGTTGTCAATTCCAACGTGGCAGATCAAATCATATATCTGCATGGCCCAATCAATAGTTCAAGTCACACACTCCCATAATCCATCTTCTCTTCAGAGAATCCACTTCAACTATTGTATTGGTATCAAATAAGAAATACAATACTTCAGAGTTGAAGAGAGGTATCCAACCAAATAACATGTCTTATTTTTCAATAATCCATATTTGTAGCAATGAAATACAAAACTATTTTTTATTCCTCCCCGAAATGATATATAATCAATTACAAATATATATGATATATTTTCTCTATAAAGGACCTGAAATACCTTGCTTACGTATCATTGGGAAGTGCATTAACATAAATACGGCAGTAAGAAGAGGCAATACAAAAGTGTGTAAACTATAAAAACGGGTCAAAGTGGATTGGCCCACACTAGCACTTCCGCGTAATAGCTCTACCAAAGGTAATCCTATTACGGGAATCGCTTCAGGTACGCCTGTCACAATTTTTACTGCCCAATAACCAATTTGGTCCCGAGGTAAAGAATAACCAGTTACACCAAAAGACGCAGTCAATACGGCCAGAATAACACCTGTAACCCAAGTTAATTCGCGAGGTTTTTTAAATCCCCCTGTGAGATACACACGAAATACGTGCAAGATCATCATAAGAACCATCATACTTGCTGACCATCGATGAACTGATCGGATTAACCAACCAAAGTTAGCCTCAGTCATTATGTATTGAACAGAGGAAAAAGCCTCTGTAACGGTTGGACGATAGTAAAAAGTCATAGCAAAACCTGTGGCTACTTGTACTAAAAAACAAGTAAGTGTGATCCCCCCTAGACAATAAAATATGTTGACATGAGGAGGAACATATTTACTAGTTATATCATCTGCAATCGCCTGAATCTCGAGACGTTCTTCGAACCAATCATATACTTTATTGGGATAGGTAACCAAAAAATAGACCCCCCCTGAGAACCGTATATGAGAATTTAACCTCGTACGGCTCAAGCAGAAACAACACAAATCAAATACGGATTTTAACGGATATGTAATAGAAAGTTCAAATTCAAATTAGCCACTTGATTCAATTTGTCCCAAAAATACCAAATAAAAAAAATCCGGAATCTCTTTTTTGTGATGATAATGCCAAAAATCTCAAGTTGGCTCCCTCGTTCCTCTTTATTCTTTATGTTAATTGTTAAAATAAAGGCCTCTTGAATCTTCTCTTTCCTATTATTTTTTATTTGTTCTTTTTTGTGTAATAATACAGATTGACTCTTGTTTTACTAGTTATTGATAGGAATTCCCTTGTTGAGACCCTGTCAATCAATTGACACCTCAGATTCATACTAGAACCACGATGATTTAATAAAGCCCACGCTAAACGCAAAGGTTCTGTGAGTAAGAACCATTTGATCATCACTTATCCAATTTCAATTTCAATGAATGGATGTTATTAATAATTCAAAAAATATAAAGAAATGGGTGTCCGTTGACCAAATTCAGTCTGAAGGAAGAAAAAGCGTTTAATTTATAAAATACCTATTTGCATTTTTTTTTTTTTTTGAGTCCGGTCGCGAGGTCTGACTAAATAGTAAGTATGAATCATAGTTCAAATATTTCTTTTCTTGATCTATTCTACAATATTCATATTCCGTGCTCCAGATACTAGAATAAATATCCGACGAGGTAGAATCATCTTGATAGAGATGACAGACTATTCTCTGTATTATCAATAGGATCAATTATAACAAGTCACACACTCATATTCCGGAAATACCGAAACAAAAAAATTTCACGGTCGAACTACCAGAATGAGAAATCTGAGTTTTAAGTGCGTTTTTATTTTTTTATTGAAAAACTAGAACTAGGACTTTATAGTCCTTAGGAACCTAATTCATTGAAATTCCATCCAATAAAACGGATGAATTATAAATTTCCAAAATGATAGATAAAAATATCGCAAACAGAGCCATTGCGACCCCCATAAGTGGTGTAGTCCCCCAGCCCGGAGCTACTTTACCATATTCCGAATTCAATGGTTTCAATAAACTTCCTATATTAGTTTGTCTTGGCCTAGATTTAGAACTATCCTCAACGGTTTGTGTAGCCATAAATCTTATTTAATGATTGGTTAAGATCTGTTGACTTTGTATACCATTTGGTTGTAGTTGTAAATAAACGATCTTATCGTAGATCCATTGTGATCCTTAAATTATCTAGAAATGGAAACAGCAACCCTAGTCGCCATCTTCATATCTGGTTTACTTGTAAGCTTTACTGGGTACGCCTTATATACCGCTTTTGGGCAACCCTCTCAACAATTAAGAGATCCATTCGAAGAACACGGGGACTAATTGAAGTAATGAGCCTACCAATGGTGGGCTCGTTACTTCAAATTAAGATGATCAAAAATTATTTTTTAGTCGGAACCTTAGGTGGTTCTCGAAAAAAGATAGCGAAAAAAATTATCCCTAAAGTCGAGACTAAGAGAAATGTATAAACCAATGCTTCCATAGATTTGATCGTGGTTTACAATTATAGCTTCCACACCTATTCATTTTGGATCATTTACTATAGTAAAGAAAGGGAAAGAATTAAAGATGGCGATTCAATCAAGTCACGATTTTTCTGGTACCTTATGTCATCAAAATGTCATCAAATAAAAAAAGTGGAGACGAAAGATATCAGAGTAATATTCTATCAGACTACTTGTCTTCTTGTAGTTGGATCTCCAAGCTTTTGGAATGCTCCAAATTCTACTTGAGAATCCAAATCTGGATCAATACCAGCAAAAACATCTCTGAACAAGGTTCTAGCGCCATGCCAAATGTGTCCGAAAAAGAAGAGCAAAGCAAATGTGGCATGCCCAAAAGTGAACCAACCCCTTGGACTGCTCCGAAAAACACCATCGGATTTCAAAGTAGCTCGGTCTAATTCAAAAATTTCACCTAATTGGGCGCGTCTAGCATATTTTTTCACAGTAGCAGGATCACTATAACTGACTCCATTGAGTTCGCCGCCATAGAACTCGACAGTTACGCCCACTTGTTCGACACTATACTTGGATTCTGCCCTTCTAAAAGGAACATCGGCTCTCACAATTCCGTCTCCGTCTACCAAAACTACGGGGAATGTTTCAAAAAAAGTGGGCATACGACGTACAAAAAGCTCGCGGCCTTCTTTATCTCTAAAGATGGGGTGTCCTAACCATCCAACAGCTATTCCATCCCCGCTGTCCATTGAGCCGGCTCTGAATAATCCCCCTTTTGCCGGATTATTACCAATGTAATCATAAAAAGCTAATTTTTCGGGGATTTTAGACCAAGCTTCCGAAAAACTCAGATTTTCAGCTAGTCCTGTGCCAACTCTTCGATATATTTCTTGCTGGAAGTATCCCTGATCCCACTGATAACGAGTGGGGCCAAATAATTCGATTGGGGTAGTTGCTGAACCATACCACATAGTTCCAGCAACAACGAAAGCTGCGAAAAAAACAGCAGCGATACTGCTGGAAAGTACAGTTTCAATATTGCCCATACGTAATCCTTTGTATAGACGTTGAGGCGGACGGACACTAAGATGAAATAAACCCGCTAATATGCCCAATGTACCCGCTGCAATATGATGAGAGGCTATTCCTCCCGAAACAAAAGGATCAAAACCTTCTGCGCCCCACGCTGGATTTACAGATTGTACTTTTCCAGTTAGCCCATAAGGATCGGACACCCATATTCCAGGACCATACAAGCCTGTTACATGAAATGCGCCAAAGCCAAAGCAAGCCAACCCTGAGAGAAATAAATGAATTCCAAAGATCTTGGGCAAATCCAAAGAAGGTTTTCCGGTACGTTCATCAGAGAATATTTCTAGATCCCAATACACCCAATGCCAAATAGCTGCCAAGAAGCACAAGCCAGAAAACACAATATGTGCCCCTGCCACACCTTCGTAACTCCAAATACCCGGATTCGGTATAGTTCCTCCTGAAATACTCCACCCACCCCATGAATTGGTTATTCCTAAACGAGTCATAAAGGGTATAACGAACATACCCTGTCTCCACATTGGATCAAGAACTGGGTCAGAAGGATCAAAAACTGCTAATTCGTATAGAGCCATCGAGCCGGCCCAACCAGAAACTAGAGCTGTATGCATTATATGGACAGAAAGCAACCGACCGGGATCATTCAATACGACAGTATGAACACGATACCAAGGTAAACCCATGGAAATACCCCTTTTTTATCAAATATCAAAGAAAAATAGACACTATGTAACTTTATCGCATTGGAAAAGACTATACTATGTTATGTACCTAACCTTTTCAGTAGATTTTGTATGAGAAAGGGTTAAGATTTATTTCGTTCCATTGAAAATAACGGAACAATTTTGTTCGTAAGAACAAAGAGAAGCAGATCTATTCTATACTCGATAAGTACCAATACGCAATGGGGGTTGGGCCCCCTTTTTTTGTAGAATGAATGCGTAGATACTTGTTTATCATTCAAATGATCGACCCGCTCGTGAAAATTATTTATTCATTCTGTCTTCTTCCGGAAATATTCACCCAATCCATGTATCCAATTTATGTTTAAAATAGAATAAACATAAAAAAATGAAGACAATAAATTCATTGGTACGTTTCCATATTAAAGTGAAGTATAGTACTTAACTTTTTTCTTTAATTTAATGCCCGTTGGTGTTCCAAAAGTACCTTTTCGGAATCCTGGAGAGGAAGACGCAGTTTGGGTTGACGTATAGTGCGGCTTGTCAGATATATTAGGTCATATGGGGTTTACCCGTTGTCTCCACCGATCGGGATATCCTCCGTTTCGCCCAAGAAATATTGATTGAACCATCAATTATTCGGAGCGTGAAGTGCAATTAGATCAATTTATATTGGGGATCAATATTATTAAGAATTTATGGTTAACTTGTAACGATAAAATAAAGTATCCAGGCTCCGTTCAGAAAATATAAAATTGGTAATATATATGATTACTATTTGTATCATAAACATTCTTTATTTATATTTAATTTATGCTTTCTATATATTATTTAGGAGTGATCTCAAATTGCCATTCAATAGCATGGAATAATTTGAGGGAAAGCATGAAATGAAACATAAAAAAAAAAGAAGCGGTACTGAGATAATTTGCCCTATATGTGCAAATAGAATTTGGACAAATCTTTACCCGGAGTAGAACACGAACCTAAAAGAATTGAAAGGGTCTATTCAAGAACAAGAAAATGCCATCGTGATTTGAATTTCGATGAAATAATACATCAATGAGAGGTTAGTTTAATAAGTTCAATAATTTTTTTTGATAAGGAAGAGAAAGGGAACCAAAACTCATGTTTTTGAAAAATCGAAGAAAAGCCCTTCTTTAGAAAAAGAAAAACCTGTTATAAAAAATAAATGAAGACTAGAATTGATACATTGATTGATTTTTTTTTTTCGCAATTTTTTGAACCGTATGCATCCAAAGGTGCACGTATGGTTCCTAAGGGATACAATTTTGTCCTAATCAACCGACTTCATCGAGAAAGATTACTTTTTTTAGGCCAAGAAGTTGATAGCGAGATCTCCAATCAACTTGTGGGTCTCATGGTATATCTCAGTATAGAAGATAATACTAGGGATTTTTATTTGTTTATAAACTCTCCCGGCGGATGGGTAATACCAGGAATAGCCATTTATGATACTATGCTATTTGTGCCACCCGATGTACATACAATATGCATGGGATTAGCTGCTTCAATGGGATCTTTCATTCTGGTTGGAGGAGAAATTACCAAACGTCTAGCATTCCCTCACGCTTGGCGCCAATGAGTTAAAAAAAAAAGACTATGCCTTCGCCATATCGAATATAAATAATCGAATTAGGAAAAATTAAGTAATAATAGCATGGCACTTTGAGTTCGATATGAACAAACCATTATTGTTTTTTATAACCTGAGATTTTGTATCGAGATAGTAGTATGAAATAACCTTTATTTGCGATTTTATCTTATGTGTCGGGAGGACATTTTAGCGTCACAAATCATTTTTTCCTTATTTGATCATATCAGAAAGACACTTTGGGATTGCCAAATCACAAACTAGATAAATATATAAATATCTAATATAAAGCAACAGAACCATCATAGTATTTTTTTACTCTTATGATAAAGAAGGATGGCAAATGGATTATTCAACGATCCGGCTGGATCGGATAGATTCTATTTCTTTCCCTCTTCTCTGGAGGAGGGGGTTAGTAAATTCCATTGCAGAGCCGTATGCAATGCACAAAAGGTGCCTGTACGGTTGTTCAATTCTCTTTTTTTCTTCTTTTTTTATCCCTTTAATTTAAATCCCATCATGCGAGATAGAAGAACCATTCATGATGTTATCTCAATATCATCAGGGTTATGATTCACCAACCTGCTAGTTCTTTTTATGAGGCACAGGCAGGAGAATTTATCCTGGAAGCGGAAGAACTCCTGAAACTTCGCGAAAACCTCACAAAAGTTTATGTACAAAGAACAGGCAACCCTTTGTGGGTTATATCCGAAGACATGGAACGAGATGTTTTTATGTCGGCAACAGAAGCCCAAGCCCATGGCATTGTAGATCTTGTAGCGGTTGAAAATGAAAATACTTCGGATTTCGTATAAATCCATGATTCCGTTTTCTTTTCAACCATAATTCGAATTTTACACGATTTGATATCTTATATTGAATCGAAATAATTAATAATCATCAATCAAAAATCAGGTTAAGATCGATCTAAACCAACCCATTCTATAATATAATTTTATATATCCGACATGCCAACTATTAAACAACTTATTAGAAACACAAGACAGCCAATAAAAAATGTCACGAAATCCCCCGCTCTTCGAGGATGTCCTCAGCGTCGAGGAACATGTACTAGGGTGTATGTGCGACTCGTTTAGATCATGAGCTCGAGCAAATGAGACAATTTTTCCAGTATCAATGATTAATACCAATGAATAGATAGAGTAAAAGAACGCTATTTACTATCTAAAATGGGGATATATTATATACCCTTATTGTTTCTTGTATATTGTGTATGGAATTTATGGTTTTCATTGGTGCAAATCCAACTACCTCAATTTGAGATGAGAAGCAATTCTCCATTGGTAGCAAATGGTTATCCATTAAGCGGAGGAAATGGTATTATAAGGATAAGAAGCAAAACAAAAAGGTTATGCCCATATTCTTGAAAGAACGGACTAACAGGGTCAGCTACCTAGCCAACTTTCATAATTAAATGCCGTCACTGTATGGATAGCTCTTACTGTGAAAAAGGCCTATTACTGTATAATTAATGGGTAGAGCCCAAGAATGTTAACTATACAAGTTAACAATACCATTTGATTAAATGAGAGATGAGGCTCCGGCGCATAGAGAGGGCCTCACCGTTTAAGAAGTAACCATAGAAACGAAGGAACCCACTATTTTTTTGTATAGTATTTGGTAGAATTTCTTAGTTCCAGGTGAACCAAATGTCTGGCCTGGAAAGAATAAAACTAAAAAATAGTGGTTGGGAAGGTCATAGTAGCAAAAGCCATTGGAATTTATATTTTATATATCGGAATAATCCGTTTTGTTATTAACCGACCGGGGGGACAAATAATGACTGAAAGAAGAGAATTCAATTAGTTATTCATTAAAGTTTAATTTGATTCAATGACCAGAGTTAAACGAGGGTATACAGCTCGGAGACGTCGAACAAAAATTCGTGTATTTGCATCAACCTTTAGAGGGGCTCATTCAAGACTTACGCGAACAATTACTCAACATAAAATGAGAGCTTTGGTTTCCTCTCATCGAGATAGGGGCAGGCAAAAGAGAAATTTTCGTCGTTTGTGGATCACTCGGATAAATGCAGTAACTCGCGAGAATAAAGTATTTCATAGTTATAGTCGATTAATACACAATCTGTACAAGGGGCAATTGCTTCTTAATCGTAAAATACTTGCGCAAATAGCTATATCAAATAAGAATTGTCTTTACATGATTTCCAATAAGATCATAAAATAAAGGAAACTATAAAGTAATATACAGGAATGATTGAACAAGAATTCCCCGGAGAATGAACTCCGGGAAGATAGAATAAACTAAATTGAGATAAAATTAAGATAAGAAAAGTAGGTAGGAATGAACGAACATGCTTCAATAAAAAAAATTGCTTATCCCCCTTTTTTTGTTTCTTATAAGACAAGAATTAAACCTGGATTCTGGGTCTTTTCGAGCAAAACATCCAATCCATTTGAGCTTGAATTCCAATCGGAGTTTTGAGTCAATTGAGGAATATGCCTATTTATTTCTGGCTCTAGGACCCGCAGTTCTAGGGATCGACTCGGTTCTCTCAAATTGTTTCTCATTATTAAGAAAAGGTAACGAAGATAAAATACGAGCTTGTTTTATAGCAATAGTAATTAATCGTTGTTGTTTCAAGGTCAATTTATTTATCCGTCTAGATAATATTTTTCCTTGTTCACTAATAAATCGACTAATTAAACTCATGTTTCTATAATCAATTCGATCCCCCGAGACAATTGGGGGCAAACGCCGACGAAAAGAGAGCTTGGATTTACGAAAAGGTTGCTTAGATTTATCCATGGTTTATTCCTTATTTCTAAAATTCTATTTCTTTATTAATTTAAGATCCGGCCAAAGTGGGGTTTTATTTGTATAATTTCTAATTTTAATATAATTTGTATTATATTATGATTATGTTATATGTTCTTCCTCTTTCTGCTCTTTGAGTTGGAATGAAAAGATTGCACATATGTTCCGTTCGATCTATTTCTTTATTTCCCCATGAATCGTATGCCTGTGACAATAACGACAAAATTTTCTCAATTCTAATCGACTGGGTGTATTGTGTCGATTCTTTTGAGTAATATATCTAGAAATACCCGGCGATTCTTTATTGACACCATTTCGGGCACAACAACAAGTACATTCCAAAATAATTATGACCCTTACATCTTTACCCTTGGCCATGAACCCCCTTTGGATCGACTTAACTTTTCTATTTTCGATCTGAAAATAATAAAGAACAAAAAATTAATAGAAGTTACTAATTTGAAATTAATTTTAAAAAGATTTCATTGTAATTAATATTAATTAATTCAATTAATTTAAGAGTAATAATGAAAATTAAATAGATTGAATATATATATATTTTTTTATTTAATTTTATTTAAATATCAATTATATATTATAATATTATATATAATTTTAAGTAATACAATTTTTTTCTAACTATCAATTATTCCTATACTAATACCAATATTTCAGTTATGTATCTTCTTTACTGTGTTATGATTTCGTGGAGCCTCTCCTAGACTGGACCCGCATTTCTATTTATGTTTTTCCAAATATAATTTTATTAGATCAACTTTTTGCTTGGGTTTAATACATTTTTTTTTTTTTTATTTTTTAATCATGTCACATAGAATTAAATCTCTAATTTTTTTTTTTATTTTTTGCATATCAATAATCAAAAAAAAGGAAATGACAAGGCGTCTGGGAATAAACGATTAATCTCTATCAATAGACCTGCTAAAGACCCAAACCATAGAGTACTTAGCACAGGTGCCGTGGAGAGATATGTTTTTATATCTCGCATTGAAAATCCTCCTTTTTATTGTTTATTGTAAAACTATAGACATAGATTATATATATGAGCAGATGTCGTAGTTCAAGATAATTTGTATTTTTTTTTATGCAGAATTCCTAACTAAAATGGATATGTACAATGAACGAGTCAATGTTCTTGTCCTTAAAAAAAAGCCTGAGTGTTATCGATTAATATTAATTTTTTTATGCGTTTAGGTTTTAGATGTATATAATATAAATACAATATTTTAATATAATTAATAAAGTCTAAAATCAAGAAGAAAATAAAAATGTGGAAAACAAGACAAGGATTTTGTACAATGACATTGTAAAACAATTTTTAAAAGGGATGTAGCGCAGCTTGGTAGCGCGTTTGTTTTGGGTACAAAATGTCACGGGTTCAAATCCTGTCATCCCTACCTATTACTTCTACTAATGGGCAGTAACGGGAGATTACTCGAGATTGATTAAATTTTAAAATTGGCTATATAATCTTTAATTTTTGCATACTATACTAGGTGTTTGCAAGATATTTTTGGGTACATAGAAATTTTTTTTTTTTTTTACAGTCGTATCCCCTGTAATAAGAAAGCGCTCTTAGTTCAGTTCGGTAGAACGCGGGTCTCCAAAACCCGATGTCGTAGGTTCAAATCCTACAGAGCGTGATGTTATGTCGAATCACATACAATAAAATAACTTAATAAACTTAAATTTGACCTCCTTTCAAGGAAAGGAGTAGGAGGTCAATCAAAAAATATATTTTTCAATCAAAGGTCCAATTGATCACCACGTCTGTATTGTAAATATGCAGTTACGAATAATCCTGCCAAAGTAATAGGAATTAGGCCTAAAACGATTCCAAATAAAAAAACTTCAATCATTTCTATTTTTTGTTTGAGAGAATAAAAAGAGAGGTAAGATCTATCCCTAAATATTAATCTTAATTGTTCGCGAATCTCAATAACCGAGAATTGGCAATTCCCGCGCCCGCGGGACTATGGAAGACCTGGCATTTAAGAGAAATACTTATTTTTATAAATTGTTCATTCAATTTATTTCAAATAAGTCGTATCTTGTTCAAACCAATCAATAGAGCTGAGGTTATAGTTGAAGCAGCTAATAGAAAACCGAAATAACTAGTTATAGTAGACATGAAAGGGCTAAATTAGATATGTTCTTTTACTACATATGTTGATAAAACACTTACCTAAGTTTCAATTTTCCCAGATACGACAGTAAGAAAAACTATTGACAGTAGACAATATTAACTTAGTTCCATCTTAATTGATCAGTCATTATAGATAGCACTAAAAAAGATAGAATTACATAGTAGAAAAAATCGATTGCTCTGATGTGACATCAACCGGTCATGTGATTCCAAATCAACAGATTCATTGTGCAATTCGTGAGTTGAGTGAAAGTAATAAAAACTCTATCGTATAACTAAAAAAAAAAAGAATAATTGGATTTTAAAATAATTTCAATTTGAATCATTTATTTTCAATAGGATTTAACCCACTTTCTTTTCAATCGGACGGCCCAGGCCCGATACCTCCTTTTTATTTTTTTCATTTCGGGTCCAACTCGATTTGAAGATGAGCAACTTCCAGTATCTTTTTAGCTTCTACACTCTGTCTTTCCATATCATAGAGTTCTATCTTTGTAGTTCAGTCAAAAAATAACCTTGCTTTGGCAACAACGGTTGTTGCATCGCCAATATTCTGTATATTGATTGTTCTAACTATTTTCGGTTTTTTCATCAAACACACTATCATATCATAATCTATGTTATTATTTATTGTATTATGTATTGTATGACCAACTAAGCTAAGTAAATGAAAGTATTCTAAACAAAAAAATATTTAACCATAAAAAGGGTTTATAAATTTTGCATATAATTGAATTGTGTAAATATGATAATATCTTTACATGAATTAGTTAA